GATTTTCTTTTACACTTCTGTATCTCACTCTATCTTGTTTTTTAGTATTATCTAAAATAACCAATGATTTTTCAATTTTCCATAACTTAGGTAAGTGCTTTACCAACATATGTAGTGTAGTAAAAAAATGGAATTGAATCCTTTCATGCTTACTATAACTAGTTATTTCGGTTTTCTACTGGCTGCTTTAACTATAACCCCAGCTCTATTTATTGGCTTGAACAAGATACGTCTTATTTGAAATGAATTCAATAGAAAAGAAAAATCTTTCTTTTGGACTAATTCTACGACTCTTTTCCACACTAATTACCAATTTTTTTCTTAGTCATTGAGATTCGTGGACAATTTAGACTACTATTTAGGGATAGATCGTACCTCTTTTTTTTATCCCCTCGAACAAATCGAAATGATTGAAGTTTTTCTATTTGGAATCGTCTTAGGCCTAATTCCTATTACTTTAGCGGGATTATTCGTGACTGCGTATTTGCAATACAGGCGTGGGGATCAGTTGGATCTTTGATTGAGTAATCTTTCTTCTTTGGTTGACCTCCTCCAGACCAGAGAGGGGGTCAAATTGAAATTGCAATTCCACTTTGTTTTTTAAGGTATTTTACCCTGTTTCGACATAAGATAGATGGAATCACGCTCTGTAGGATTTGAACCTACGACATCGGGTTTTGGAGACCCGCGTTCTACCGAACTGAACTAAGAGCGCTTTCAAAAAGAAAATCCTTTTCTACTCCTAATGTGTCTGATGTACGTATAGTATCCACAAATTCAAGTTATACCCACTTTAATCGATCCCCTCACTACTGCCCATAAAGAAGAAAGAAGTAATAGGTAGGGATGACAGGATTTGAACCTGTGACATTTTGTACCCAAAACAAACGCGCTACCAAGCTGCGCTACATCCCTTTTCAAAATTCTTGTACAATGCCATTGTACACAATTCCTGTCTTGTTTTCCACACCCTAATTTTCTTCTCTTTGTCTATCTATAATGAACCTTCTTGTCATTTCTTCTTTTTGGTCTCATATAATCAAGGAATGGTATACATCTAAAATCCAATCGAATTTCACCTAGAAAAGAAGGATTACTATTCCTTGGTAATATATAGTAAGAAGGGATCATCTTTTTCTTTTTTAGGGATAGGAGAATCTCGTCTATATGGTTCATTCCATATATAGAATTTTGATTTTGTTTTTTTAGTTAGGGATTTTTCCTAAACAAAAGAAATACAAACGATCTTGGGCAAGAGTATCTGATCATATATGTATTCCAATAAGGAAGGAGGATTTTCAATGCGGGATATAAAAACATATCTCTCTGTAGCACCCGTGCTAAGTACTCTATGGTTTGGGGCTTTAGCAGGTTTATTGATAGAAATTAATCGTTTATTCCCAGATGCTTTGTCATTCCCTTTTTTTTAATTCTAGTTATTGCTATGCGAGGAATAGAACTCTTCGTGACATGACGCAAAATTATCCCTTTTCAATCCTTTTTTAGTATTAGTATAGGAAGGCAAAAAAAGATGGATTGGGTTGAACCTCAGAGTCATGAAAAATTGGGTAAATCCCTTTCTTTTTTTTTTTTTGAAAACAGAAATTTTCAATTAAAAGCGGTATCCAAGCTAAGTCAGGCCTCAGAAATCAGAGCATAGAAAGAGACTGGGCTGGCTACTTAAATGAAAAGATTTCAAAGAAAAATCCTTGTTAATTCGACAAGAATTGTATTCTTTAATTATTTCTCCATTTTTTATTACTTAATTTAAAAAATTGCAAATTTTTTTTATTCTAATGGATTTTATTCTTCTTCTTCGGATTCAAAATAGAAGAATAAAAGAATAAGTAGAAGAATTAAGTTAAGTCAATCCAAAAAGGAAAGGAGGTTCATGGCCAAAGGGAAAGATGTTAGAATCAGAGTTATTTTGCAATGTAGAAGTTGTGTTCGAAAAGATGCCAATGAGGAATCAATGGGGATTTCTAGATATAGTACTCAAAAGAATCGCCACAATACACCCGGACAATTAGAATTAAAAAAATTTTGTCGTTATTGTCGCAAGCATACGACTCATGACGAAATAAAGAAATAGGAACGTTGTGTGTTCAATTTTTCTAAAGAGCAGAAAGAGTAAGAACTTCATATTTAATATATAGAACATAGATAGAATACAAAATACAAATCAACTCATCCGATTTCAGTTAGATATTATTTCATATGTATAGAGGGTATTCATTCATATAGTATATATAAATCAAATAATATATGGGCCAAAGACAGACTACTTCTTCTGGATCCAAAATTGATAAAATAAACAAATCCATTTTTTTTTCCAATTTTTAAATAAGGAATAAATCATGTATACATCTAAACAACCTTTTCGCAAATCCAAGCAACCTTTTCGCAAATCCAAGCAACCTTTTCGTAAATTCAAACAATCTTTTCGCAAATCCAAGGAACCTTTCCGTAGGCGTCCTCGGATTGGCCCGGGGGATCGAATTGATTATAGAAACATGAGTTTAATTAATCGATTTATTAGTGAACAAGGAAAAATATTATCGAGACGAATAAATAGATTAACCTTGAAACAACAACGATTAATTACTCTTGCTATAAAACAGGCTCGTATTTTATCTTTCTTACCATTTCGTAACTATGAGAATGAGAAGCAATTTCAAGCCCAGTCAATTTCAATAATTGCAGGTCCTAGACCCAGAAAAAATAGAAATATTCCTCAATTAACGCAAAAGTTCAATTCCAATCGAAACTTAAGAAACTCCAACCAGAATTTAAGAAACAACAATCGGAACTTAAGTTCCGATTGTTGATGTTTTATTCGAAAGGACCAGACCCATATATAAAGAAAGTAATCCTGTTTTGATTCTTGTGTTTGTTATAAGAAAGAAAAAAGGGGAAGAAGAAATAGTTTTTTATTTATTGCAACATGTTCGTTGATTTCTACCACTTAATCTTAATTTATTGTATCTTCCCGGAGTTCCCTCTCCGGGAATTCCGTTTTAATTATTCCGGTATATTACTTTTTTATCCCTTTAATTGATGATCTTTATTTTATTGGAAATCGTGTAAAGATTATTTGGATTTGATACAGCTACTTGTGCAAGCATTTTACGATTAAGAATCAATTCTTTCTTGTACAAATTGTGTATTAATTTGCTATAATTATTGACTACTTTATATATCCGCGTTGCTGCGTTTATCCGAGTGATCCACAAACGACGAAAATCCCGCTTTTGCCTGCCTCTATCTCGATGAGAGGAAACAAAAGCTCTTCTTACCTGTTGAGTAATCATTCGATTAAGTCTTAAATGAGCCCCTCTAAAGTTTGAGGCAAATGAACGCATTTTTGTTCGTCGTCTCCGAGCTATATATCCTCGCGGAACTCTGGTCATTGAATTAAATTAACCTTAATGAATAACTAATGATTTCTCTTCTTTTAGCCATCCTTTTTCCCATTAATAACAAAACGAATTATTCCCATATATAAAATATATATTCCAAAGGCTTTTGCTACTATAACCTTCCCAACCACGATTTTTTATTCTATTCCCTTCAGTTATTTCTATGCGAAATAACAAATTCTAACTATACTAAAAAAATAGTGGGTTCCATCGTTTCTATGGTTCCCTTTTAAACGGCGAGGCCCTCTCTATACACCGGAGCCCTTTCTTTCATTTCATCAAAGGGTATTGTGAACTTGTATAGTTCACATTCTTTGGCTCTACCTATCCATTATAGAGTAAATAGCTCTTTTCACAATAAGAGTTATCCATACAGTGACGGCATTTAATTATGAAAGTTGGCTAAGTAGCTGACCCTGTTAGTCCGTTTTTTTAAGATAAAGGAGTATAAGCCTTTTTCTTTTTATTACTATTTCCTCCGCTTAATGGATAAACATTTGCTACCAATGGAGGAATTGCTTCTTATTTCCAATCTAGATGATTGGATTTGCACCAAAGGAAACCAGAAATTCCATATACCATAGAAATCTAGGATAGAGAAGCGCTATCCTATTCATTGGTACCGATCATGGAAACTTCAAAAATTGTCTTATTTGTTTGAACTCATGATCTGAACGAGTCGCACATACACCCTAGCACATGTTCCTCGACGCTGAGGACATCCCTTAAGCGCGGCCGATTTTCTAGCATTTCGTATTGGCTGTCTTGCGTTTCTAATAAGTTGTTTAACCGTTGGCATGTCGTATGTATATAGAAAAAATGGATTGGTTTAGATCGATCTTAACCTGAATGATGGATCATCATGAAGTATTTCTATTTTCTATTAAATCGCATAAAATCCCAATTTAGGTTTGAAATAAATTTACAAGAAATCCGGCCACTACCAATCCTTAAACATTTCTGGAAACCACACTGGATCAGTATCGCAGTGCTCGTCAATCATTTCATCCCCTACAATATCTACAAGTCCATAAGCTTTGGCTTCGTCTGCTGACATAAAAACATCTCTTTCCATGTCTTCGGATACAACCCAAAAAGGTTTGCCTGTTCTTAGTGCATAAACCCTTGTGATCATTTCGCGAACTTTGTGTAACTCTTCCACTTCTAGTAAAAATTCTGGTGTCCTTGCCCGATAATAAGCACTAGCAGGTTGGTGAAGCATAATCCTTGCGTGAGGGAATGCTATACGCTTGGTGGGTTCTCCCCCAAGCAGAATGAAGGACGCCATGGACGCGGCTATTCCGAGGCATATTGTATATATATCTGGTGTCACCGTTTGCATCGTATCAAAAATCGCCATTCCTGAGATTAGCCACCCGCCTGGGGAGTTTATAAACAAAAAAATATCGCTAATTCCATCTTCTATACTGAGATATACCATGAGACCCGTAATATGATTCGTGATCTCGCCACGAATCTCTTGACCTAAAAAAAGTGTCCTTTCTCGATACATAACATTGTATAAGTCAACCCAAGTCGCTTCTTCATCTCCGGGAATCCGGTAAGGTACTTTTGGAACACCAATGGGCATATTAGATTAATATTATTAAATTTAAGTAAGAAAACTACACTTTAATATAGAAACGTAAGAATGGAGGAGAAAGAAAGAATACGCTGTTTATTGTCTTCATTTTTTTTTCTTATTCTATATGAATACTATAGATTTTATTAATACGTAGATAGAAATAATACATAGATTGAAAGATGATACATATAAGTAAGGTAAGACAGATTGAATAAAGAAAAAGGAATAGGTGATTCGAATGATAAACAAAGAGAGATAGGGATGTATTCTTCGTTTTTTCCAAATGGGCCAAGATACCCATTGCATATTGGCACTTATCGAGTATAGAATAGATCTGCTTCTCTTTCTTTTTACGAACAGAATTGGCTTCTTATTTTTAGTGGAATAAAATAAATATTCACGCTTTCTGACACAGAATCCCCTAGAAGGGTTAGGTACATAGGATATGGATAGTCTTTGCCAATGCGATAAAATAAAGCGACATCGTGTCTATTTTTCTTTGCTAAAGGGGTATTTCCATGGGTTTGCCTTGGTATCGTGTTCATACTGTTGTATTGAATGATCCGGGTCGATTGCTTTCGGTGCATATAATGCACACGGCTCTAGTTTCTGGTTGGGCTGGATCGATGGCTTTATACGAATTAGCGGTTTTTGATCCCTCTGATCCTGTTCTGGATCCAATGTGGAGACAAGGTATGTTCGTCATTCCCTTCATGACTCGTTTAGGAATAACCAATTCGTGGGGTGGTTGGAGTATTTCAGGAGGAACTGTAACGAATCCGGGTATTTGGAGTTATGAAGGTGTGGCAGGGGCACATATTGTGTTTTCTGGTTTGTGTTTCTTGGCAGCTATCTGGCATTGGGTATATTGGGACCTAGAAATATTCTGTGATGAGCGGACGGGAAAACCCTCTTTGGATTTGCCCAAGATCTTTGGAATTCATTTATTTCTTGCAGGGGTGGCTTGCTTTGGCTTTGGCGCATTTCATGTAACGGGTTTGTATGGGCCTGGGATATGGGTATCCGATCCTTATGGACTAACTGGAAAAGTACAAGCTGTAAATCCAGCGTGGGGTGCAGAAGGTTTTGATCCTTTTGTTCCGGGGGGAATAGCTTCTCATCATATTGCTGCGGGTACATTGGGCATATTAGCGGGCCTATTCCATCTTAGTGTCCGTCCGCCTCAACGTCTATACAAAGGATTACGTATGGGCAATATTGAAACTGTACTTTCCAGTAGTATCGCTGCTGTTTTCTTTGCTGCTTTTGTAGTTGCCGGAACTATGTGGTATGGGTCAGCAACTACCCCAATCGAATTATTTGGTCCTACTCGTTATCAGTGGGATCAGGGATACTTTCAGCAAGAAATATATCGAAGAGTTAGCGATGGGTTAGCTGAAAATCTTAGTTTATCAGAAGCTTGGTCTAAAATTCCCGAAAAATTAGCCTTTTATGATTATATTGGCAATAATCCAGCAAAAGGGGGATTATTCAGAGCAGGCTCAATGGACAATGGGGATGGAATAGCTGTTGGATGGTTAGGGCATCCCGTCTTTAGAGATAAAGAAGGACGCGAGCTTTTTGTACGTCGTATGCCGACTTTTTTTGAAACATTTCCGGTTGTTTTGGTAGATGAAGAGGGAATTGTGAGAGCGGACGTTCCTTTTAGAAGAGCAGAATCCAAATATAGTGTTGAACAAGTAGGCGTAACGGTGGAGTTCTATGGGGGCGAACTTAATGGAGTAAGTTATTCTGATCCTGCTACTGTAAAAAAATATGCGAGGCGTTCCCAATTAGGGGAAATTTTTGAATTAGATCGGGCTACTTTGAAATCTGATGGTGTTTTTCGCAGCAGTCCAAGGGGTTGGTTCACTTTTGGTCATGCTACCTTTGCTTTGCTTTTCTTTTTCGGACACATTTGGCATGGCGCTAGAACCTTGTTCCGAGATGTTTTTGCTGGTATTGATCCAGACTTGGATGCTCAAGTGGAATTTGGAACATTCCAAAAAGTTGGAGATCCAACTACAAGGAAACAGCCAGTCTGATACCGCATTGCTATGGTATCTTTCACCTCTCTTTTTTGATTTGACACGGGAAACATCTCCTATCCTTTCTTTGACTCTTTTTCCTTCTTTATATGGGAAATGATCCCAAATGACAAATGAATAGGTGTGGAAGTTATAATTGTAAATAAACCACGATCGAATCTATGGAAGCATTGGTTTATACGTTCCTTTTAGTTTCGACTTTAGGGATAATTTTTTTCGCTATCTTCTTCCGAGAACCACCTAAGGTTCCAACTAAAAAAGTGAAATAATTTTATTGAAGTAAGAAGTCTCCCCATCTGGGAGACTTCTTACTTCAATTAGTCCCCGTGTTCTTCGAATGGATCTCTTAATTGTTGAGAGGGTTGCCCAAACGCGGTATATAAGGCATACCCAGTAAAGCTTACAAGTAAACCAGATATGGAGATGGCGACTAAAGTTGCTGTTTCCATTTTTATAGAATTTCAAGATTACAATGGATCTACGAAAAGATCGTGTATTTACAACTACAACGGAATAGTATACAAAGTCAACACCAACGATTAAATAGAATTTATGGCTACACAAACCGTTGAAGATAGCTCTAGACCTAGGCCAAGACGAACTGGCGCAGGTAGTTTATTGAAACCCTTGAATTCGGAATATGGGAAAGTAGCTCCGGGTTGGGGGACTACTCCTTTTATGGGGGTCGCAATGGCTTTATTCGCAATATTCCTATCTATCATTTTAGAAATTTATAATTCTTCTGTTTTACTGGACGGAATTTTAATGAATTAGGTTTCTACTAACTAAAACTACGAAGTCATAGTTTTTCTTTTCCATCCAAAAAAGCCTTTCTACTTTAAGCTCTACATTTCTAGACATTCTGGTAGTTCGACCGTGGAATTTTTTTGTTTCGGTATCTCTGGAATATGAGTGTGTGACTTGTTAGAATTGATCCTATTGATAATACATAGAAAGGGCCTGTTATCTCTATCAAGATGATTCTAATTCGTCGGATATTATTTATTCTAGTATCTGGAACACGAAATAGATAGAGTGGATCAATAAAAAAATGGAACTATGATTCATACTCACTATTCAGACCTCGCAACCAGACTGAAAAAAAAAATTAACTAGTTCTTAATAAAAAAAGAAATTTTCTTCCTTCCAATTTTGTTTACCCAAAAGACTACTTTTTTTCTCTCGATTTTGTCGAGTCATTACACCGATTCAATAAATGATCATCAAGCGGTTCTTATTCGAAGAACCCTTGCCCTTTGTTTAGCTTGAGACTCAATCATCGTGGCTCTAGTATGAATCTAAGGTTTTTATTGAACTGATTCATAGGATCGCAACAAGATAATTTCTATCAGAAAACTACTAGAATTTTTGCTTTATTTATTTACTAGTAAAACAAGAGTAAATCTGCATTATGCACAAAAAAAACAAATCCAAAATAGGGAAGAGAAAAGTCAAGAGGCCTCTAATGATCAACATAAGGGAAAGAAAGACAGATGAGCCAACTTGAGATTTTTTGGCATTATCATCACAAAGAAGAAATTCTGGATTTTTCTTATTTCATATCTTCAAGTCAAATCGACCCAATCCAGTGGCTGATGAAGTTTTGAACCTTTTTTTCGAATATCCGTTGAAAATTTGTGTGTTTCTGCTTGAGCCGTACGAGATGAAATTCTCATATACGGTTCTTGGGGGGGGGGGTTCGGGTTAGTTACCTATCTCAATAAAGTATATGATTGGTTTGAGGAACGTCTTGAGATTCAGGCAATTGCAGATGATATAACTAGTAAATATGTTCCTCCTCATGTTAACATATTTTATTGTTTAGGGGGAATTACACTTACTTGTTTTCTAGTACAAGTCGCTACTGGTTTTGCTATGACTTTTTATTACCGCCCAACCGTTACGGAAGCTTTTTCCTCGGTTCAATACATAATGACCGAAGCCAACTTTGGTTGGTTAATCCGATCAGTTCATCGATGGTCAGCAAGTATGATGGTTCTAATGATGATCCTGCACGTATTTCGTGTGTATCTCACAGGTGGATTTAAAAAACCCCGGGAATTAACTTGGGTCACAGGTGTGGTTTTAGCTGTATTGACTGCATCGTTTGGTGTAACTGGTTATTCTTTACCTTGGGATCAAATTGGTTATTGGGCAGTCAAAATTGTGACAGGTGTACCTGACGCGATTCCGGTAATAGGATCACCTTTAGTGGAGTTATTACGTGGAAGTGCTAGTGTGGGCCAATCTACTTTGACTCGTTTTTATAGTTTACATACCTTTGTACTGCCTCTGCTTACTGCCGTATTTATGTTAATGCACTTTCTAATGATACGTAAGCAAGGTATTTCGGGTCCTTTATAGGGAAGGCATATCATATAGAATTCGAATTCTCATATATCATATCGGGTAGGTTGTGATATTTCATTGCTACAAACATGGGTTATTGTAAAATAAGACATGTCATTTAGATACTTTTCTTCAACTCCAAAGTATTTTAATACAAATAGTTGAAGTTCATTTTACGAAAGAAAATAAGGCGGATTATGGGAGTGTGTGACTTGAATTATTGATTTGGCCATGCAGATAGAGAGTTGGATCTGCCGCATTAGAATTCATCACCAAAGGTGTCTCCGCATCCAATCAACATGTAAGTCCCCTATCTAGGAAGGATAGGCTGGTTCACTTGAGGAGAATATTTTCTATGATCATACCCCACCATGTCATCCATGAAGAGGCTCCGTAAGATCCCATAGAGTAAAAATGGAATAAGTCATGTGACATGATCCAATTCTCTATTTATTACACTTACTTTTTTTATTATAGTATGGAAATGCATTCATTTTCTTTGCATCGATTGCGATCTGCAATACTATCGGAGTAAAAGGCGGGATCTAAGGAAGAACGTAGGCTAAACTTTTTTTTATTAGTAACAAGTAAATACTTTGTTTGGACGTAAGAAACTTGCAATATTGGGGGGATAAACACCAACTAATCAAGAGACATGAGACAATCCACAAAGCAATTGATCATGATCAAATTTGCAAGCCCACTTGGATATTGAGCATTTACCCATAAGAATAGGGTTCTTTTCAATGAGTAGTTCTAGGTGCAACTTCGGAAAATCGAATCTGATAAAGCTTTTCTTACCTAGAGTCATTGAGTCATTATATACCTTATTCTATTATGGTATGGATCTTCCACGGTCTTTTTTCTTTCATTCTTGCTCGAGCCGGATGATGAAAAATTCTCATGTCCGGTTCCTTTGGGGGATGGATCTTAAAGAATTCACCTATCCCAATAACAAAGAAACCTGACTTAAATGATCCTGTATTAAGAGCAAAATTAGCTAAAGGGATGGGACATAATTATTATGGGGAACCCGCGTGGCCCAACGATCTTTTATATATTTTTCCAGTAGTAATTCTAGGTACTATTGCATGTAATGTAGGTTTAGCGGTTCTCGAGCCGTCAATGATTGGTGAACCAGCGGATCCGTTTGCAACTCCTCTGGAAATATTACCCGAGTGGTACTTCTTTCCCGTGTTTCAAATACTCCGTACAGTACCTAATAAGTTATTGGGCGTTCTCTTAATGGTTTCTGTGCCAACGGGCTTATTGACAGTACCCTTTCTAGAGAATGTCAATAAATTCCAAAATCCATTTCGTCGCCCAGTAGCTACGACTGTTTTTTTAATCGGTACTGCAGTAGCTCTTTGGTTAGGTATTGGAGCAACATTACCCATTGATAAATCCTTAACTTTAGGTCTTTTTTAGGCATTTTTCAGGTTGATTCATTCAACCGTGAAGTACCGTGCATAGGTATCTAGGAAATAGTTACTTCCAAGTGAATCTTCCCTAGATACCTAAAATCTATAGGAGTTTTTATTATGATCCATTTCGCGAAAAATATATATATAGATTGTGCCAAAGATGCAAAATAGTTTTCTTTTTACTCTAACTCGAAAAAGAAGAAGAGGAAAAAATTGCAATGGATTTAAAATGAGAACTTATTCTTAGGTAAATCCATTGGGAGATGTTTCTCTAGAGTGTCCCATATCTGTTTTCCATCTTGTATACAAAAACTGTCAATTCTCATAAGATCTTCTTCAGTCTTACTCAAAAGGTCCAATAGTGTATGTATATTGGCCCTTTTGAGACAATTATACGTTCTAGAAGGCAGTTCTAATTGATCAATAAAAATATAATTCAATGCAATTCCTTTTTTGTTTTTTTTTTTTAGATTTGTTAATCTTTTTTGAAAGCTTAAAGGGGGTGGAGTAAACCTGTTTTTATTTTCTTCGAAACTAGTGCCCTCTTCCTCCGCGTGTAGAAAAGGAAGAAATAAATCAATCAAATTACGAGAAGCCTCATAAAGCGCTTCCTTAGGGGTTAAACTTCCATTCGTCCATATTTCTAGAAAAAGTATCTCGTATTTTGCATTTCCATTTCCACAAGAAAAAATACTATAATTCACATTTCGAACAGGCATGGATACAGCATCTATAGGATAACTTCCATCTTGAGAGTTCTTTCTGAGTTCCGTGTGATATCCGCGATCTCTCTTGATCTCTAACTCAATACAGAAATCCAAGGGCTCTGTCAAGTTAGCTATAGGTTGTGTCGTATCAACGATTTCTACGGAAGGTGGTAAGATGATATCTTGAGCAGTTATGTATCTAGGACCTTTAACGAAAATTGATGCGTCTCTAACTCCATAGAGATTACTTCTCAATACAATTTCTTTCAAATTTAGTAAAATTTCTTGTACGGATTCTTCAATACCTGCTATTGTAGAATATTCGTGTGGCACGTTCCCAAATTTTGCACGTGTGATACATGTTCCTTCTATTTCCCCAAGTAAAGCTCTTCGCAAGGCAATACCAACGGTATCCGCTTGACCTTTTCTAAGCGGGGACAGAATGAAACGACCATAATAAAGACGCCTACTATCTACTCTTGATTCAACACACTTCCACTGTAGTGTTTGAGTGGACCCTACTACCTCCTCTCGAACCATATAGACTAGTATTATTATTTAATCATTTAATCATTTATTTCTCTTGAAAGCAGTTTAATTCTTTTACAGACGTCTTTTTTTAGGAGGTCGACATCCATTATGCGGCATAGGTGTTACGTCGCGTATACAACTTAATCGTACACCACTTTTTGCAATGGCTCGTAATGCGGCATCTCTTCCACTACCAGCACCCTTTACCATAACTTCTGCTCGTTGCAAACCCACTGTACGAATAGCATCTATAGCAGTTCTTTGACCAGCATAGGGTGATGCTTTTCTTGAGCTTTTGAATCCACAAGTACCCGCGGAGGACCAGAAAACCACCCGACCTTGCGGGTCTGTGACTGTTATAATGGTATTGTTGAAACTAGCTTGAACATGAATAACTCCTTTTGTTATTCTACGTGCACTCTTCCGTAAACTAAAACGTGCATTCCTACGCAAACCAATATGTACTTTCCTACGTGAACCAATTTTTGGTATAGCTTTTGTCATATTTTATTATCTCATAAATATGAGTTCGAAATAACAAAAAGAAAAAAAGATACAAAGATATCCGTTTCAGGGTAAAATATATCCATTACTTGCATTTTTTTATTTTGAATTTGGACATTTTGGCGAGTACTTTTTTTACTTTTTAGTAAAGTAAAGTTCTTTTTTCGAAAGATTACCCCTGTCTTTGTTTATGCTTGGGATTGGAACAAATGACTCTAATTCGTCTACGCCTACGAATCAGTCGACATTTTGTACAAATTTTACGAACGGAAGCTCTTATTTTCATATTTCCGTATTCCTTTCTTAAACTATGAATCTACTCTTTGGAAAAAAATGGGTCTCTTTGCTTGAATTTTGCAACTTTCAATTTATTACCCTAGAAAAAGAAAACCTAATCCTTCAAATCTTCGGTATCCTTTGAGTCTTCGATATCCTTCGAGTCTTCGGTACGCTTCGAATCTTTATGGGGAAGTCTGTAAATTATACGCCCCTTGCTTGAATCATAACGACTTACTTCAATTTTGACCCTATCCCCCATTAGTATTCGTATAGAACTAGACCGGATCTTTCCTGAAATATAGCCCAGGATGATGGTGTCATTCTCTAAGCGAACGCGGAACATTCCGTTGGGTAGGGCTTCCGTAACTAAACCCTCAAAAGTAACTTTTGCTTCTCTCGGTTTTTTTTTTTCTGTCATATTCTTTTTTCAAAAATAGGAAGTTCGAGATGGAATTTGGGTACTATAAGTGGGGCGATTACCATATATAACATAAGACTTCTCCCCCAATTCTGTTTAGTCGAGCTTCTCGATCTGTCATTATACCTCGAGAGGTAGAAAGAATAGCAATTCCCATTCCGCCCAAAACCCTAGGAATTCCTTGATAGTTGGCATAAATCCGTAAGCCGGGTCGGCTGATACGCTTTAAAAAGGTTCTAGTTCTATATATTCCCTTTCTAGTCTTTCTCTTTTGATGTCGCAAAGTTGAAACCAAGAAATACCTGTCACTTTCCTGATGTTTCCGAACACTTTCAATAAAACCCTCTTGTAGAAGTATTTTAACAATGTTTTCGGTAATATTTGTAGACACTATCCGAACAGTTCCTTTTTTATTCATGTCCGCGTTTCTTATAGAGGTTAGTAAATCAGCAATAGTGTCCTTGCCCATAAGACTCTAATTCTAGGTTCCTCCTAATTTTTCTATAATCAACATGTTTTCTTTTTTCTTTAAATTTGGGATTCTAAAGCATATACGTGAGACACAATCCACTAATTTATTCTTTGATCTATATCTCGTCTACTAGTATTTATAATACTTCAGGAGCTAATGAAACTATTTTTGTAAAATTCAATTCTCTCAATTCCTCGGCGATCGCGCCAAAAACGCGAGTTCCTTTTGGATTTCCTTTTTGATCAATGATAACCGCTGCATTGTCATCATAGCGTATTATTATACCGTCTTCGCATTTGAACTCTTTACATGTACGTACAATTACAGCTCGAATTACTTCGGATCTTTCTAAAGGCATTTGGGGCACTGCGTCTTTGATTACAGCAACAATAACATCACCAATACGAGCATATCGTTGATTACTAGCAGCTCCTATGATTCGAATACACATCAATTTTCGAGCTCCACTGTTATCTGCTACATTTAAAAGGGTCTGAGGTTGAATCATATTATTTTGATTTCCATTTGTTAGTTCAATGCAAAAGGATGAAAGAAATATTGTCTTTCCAGAAAGAAGAGCCTGGTTTTTTTATCTTCAATACTCCTTTTTTGGGGTTCTATATTTCTAATCGAAGAAATTGACTTCGTATGGGCATTTTACTGGCAGCTATCTCCATAGCTGCTCTAGCTACAGTTTCGGATACCCCGCCCATTTCATAAAGTATTCGACCTGGTTTAACAACGGCTACCCAATATTCGGGGGATCCCTTTCCCGAACCCATACGTGTTTCCGTGGGTCTTATTGTAACCGGTTTGTCGGGAAATATACGTACCCAGATTTTTCCACCACGACGTGCATATCGTGTCATTCCTCTTCGTCCTGCTTCTATCTGCCTCGCCGTGATCCAAGTGGGTTCAAGTGCTTGAAGAGCATATCTACCAAAACAAATACGATTGCCTCGGCAGGATTTTCCCTTCATTCTTCCTCTATGTTGTTTACGAAATCTGGTTCTTTTGGGGTTATAGTCGATGGTTCTTTCTTAGTTCCATCTCTACTGCAAAACTGGACATGAGAGTTTCTTCTCATCCAGCTCCTCGCGAATGAAATGAGAAAGTGTGCAAACTTCTCTAATTCCAGAATATTCAAAAATATTACGGATAGATACATATTAATAGATACTAGAAATAGGTTTTTTTAATATTTAATTTGTTAAAATAGAAAAATATATAGTCAAGAAAGAGGATCTAGAATATATCTAGATGTGTGTGTTTATTTATCTATATTCTATATTTATAGATAATGTAATCTTTCTTTTAAAAAAATCTACTTCTTTATATTTTATTCTTATTGAATTGAATCGCGGTAAAGTACTCTAATTCAAAAAGGATTTCGCGGGCGAATATTTACTCTTTCCTGTCTTATTTGTTAATTCATAACCTTATCAAATAAGGCAATTTTTTAGGTTTGTTCCGCCATCCCACCCAATGAAGTATTAGGATTGTTTTCAAAAAAATCCTATCCAGTCATAGGTTCTGTCGTTCCCACTGCTTCTCCTTTAATGGTTAGGTTTGAATCTCACAATGGAGCTTCCAAAAAATATCCTTCCGAGTCTATTTTCTCAGTTTTATTAACCCGGGCTGCTCTTTGTTATTGCTTGGAATTTGTATTTCTTGTTTCAATCAAATTACGATTTTGAATTCTGTGTTATTTTTATTATATTGATGCTTTATCACATTGCCTTTTATGATGTAATTCATAGACCATACATATTGGAATCCTATATCTTTCTTATTTCTCTTCCCTCTTTCTATCATCCCTCCTTTTATCGACATCCCTTTAGTTTTGGTTCACAACCTAGAATCCTATTTCTTTTTTAGAGAAAAAATTGCAGTTGCTACAACTATATGATATGATCGATTTACTCATTTAAGATGGATCCATTTATTCATATAGTGACTGTTTCTTAGTTAGGATCTCGACAATACAAAGCAATAGGTTGGTTATTAGTTCATTTTCTATAATTACTAACTTTTTTCTTTTTTTTAGTCGGGTTCATTCCATTTTTTGGAATCCCCTTTTTGGATCCTAAAGAAAAAATTAACGAGTCACACACTAAGCATAGCAATTTTATTAAAAGATTTATCAATTTTCATTAAATCTTATAGAAAGAGGTAGAATTTATTCTTTTTTTTCAGGGATTTTAGCAAAAAAGGCTCTTATCATTTTTGACTCTATCACTGGACAGAATGGGAAGACAGGGTTAGTTATTTTTCATCTACGAATATCCAAATTTTTACTCCTAATACTCCATAGATAGTTCGAATTGGATAGCAGCAATAATCAATTTTCGCATGAATTGTTTGGAGGGGAAGTCTACCCTTTTTGATGCATTCGGCACGTGCAATTTCTTTCCCTCCGAGACGGCCCGCAATTTTCACTTTTACTCCCTTTATATTTGCTTTTTTAGTTAATTCAATGGCTTTTTTCATTGCCTTGCGGAATGAAACTCTATTTTTTAATTGGAACGCTATATATTCGGCAAGAACAGTAGGTTGTCTATAAGGTTCTTTAACTTTCTCGATACCAATATTAAGTTTCTGGTTTACAGAATGAACTTCCTTTTGCAGATCTTTCTCTAATTCTTCGATTGCTCCTTTTTTCTTTAATAAATTGGGGAATCCAATATGGATTATGACGTGGATTGTATTGATTTCTTTTTGAATTTCTATATTTGTAATTACTTCGGAATTTGAGTCTGATTCTATTTTTCTATTCGAGCTTTTTTTCCTATTCTTTTGTATATAGTTCTTGATACAATTCCTTATTTTTTGATCTTCCTGTAGACCCTCAGAATAATTTTTTGGTTGTGCGAACCAAAAGGAATGGTGATTTTGGGTTGTACCAAGTCTGAAACCAAGTGGATTTATTTTTTGTCCCATATTTTTCTATTCCATTTTTTTACTGGGAATCAAATCTTAGATGGATCTAAAGATTATTTAGATTTCTTTACTATATTTAATACAATTGTTATATGACACATGGTTTTTTTTATGGGAGAACTACGTCCTCTAGCCCGAGGTCTGAATTTTTTCATAATAGTACTCCTACTGACTTCCGCTTTAGTTATGAATAAATTCCCTTTGTCGAAATCCCTATAATGAGTAGCATTTGCTGCTGCCGAATAAACCAACTTTAAGATGGGATAAGATGCTCGATAAGGCATGAGGTTTAATATCATAACAGTTTCCTCGTAGTAACGCCATCGAATCTCATCAAGAATTCTTTGTGCTTTGAAAACGGACATATGGATGCGTTTTTGTGCTTTGAAAACCCGTTCGAACTTAAGTAGACGATCGGTTGGTACTTTCCTTGCGAGTTTTCTTAGCCCACTCTTCTTCTTTTTTATCCTAGGGGTATACTTTACTAGTTTGAAACTTGTCATAAATAAGGTTATTCCTCGCCTACCTACCCATTTTATTTCTTTTTTTTTATTTTGAATCTTTCCATTCTGAATTCAGTTAACGGCGGGATTTAGTATCCTTTCTTGCACTTTCATAACTCGTGAAATGCCGAGTAGGCACGAATTCCCCCAATTTGCGACCTACCATAGGATTTGTTATGTAAATAGGTATATGTTCCTTTCCATTATGAATCGCGATTGTATGGCCAACCATTGCGGGTAGAATGCTAGATGCCCGGGACCACGTTACTATTGTTTCTTTCTCTTCCTTCATATTGACCTTTTCGATTTTTGCCAATAAATGATGAGCTACAAAAGGATTCGTTTTTTTTCGTGTCACAGCTAATTACTCCTTTTTTTCCATTTTAAAGAGTGGCATACTATGTCCAATATCTCGATCAAAGTATGGAGGTCAGAATAAATAGAATAATGATGAATGGAAAAAAGAGAAAATCCTTTAGCTGGATAAGGGGCGGATGTAGCCAAGTGGATCAAGGCAGTGGATTGTGAATCCACCATGCGCGGGTTCAATTCCCGTCGTTCGCCCATCGCATTATTGCAAATTCCAAAAATGCAATTTTCCATATTCCTAGTTACATATTTATTTACGGCGACGAAGAATAAAACTATCACTATATTTTTTCCTTTTCCTAGTTCTTCTTCCAAGCGCAGGATAACCCCAAGGGGTTGTGGGTTTTTTTCTACCAATGGGAGCTTTCCCCTCACCGCCCCCATGGGGGTGGTCCACAGGGTTCATAACTACCCCTCTTACTACGGGGCGTTTACCTAGCCAACACTTAGATCCGGCTCTACCCAAACTTTTTTGGTTCACCCCAACATTACCCACTTGTCCGACTGTTGCTAAGCAGTTTTGGGATACCAAACGGACCTCCCCAGATGGTAATCTTAAAGTGGCCGATTTACCTTCTTTTGCAATCAGTTTCGCTACAGCACCTGCTGCTCTAGCTAATTGCCCACCCCTTCCACGTGTGATTTCTATGTTATGTATGGCCGTGCCTAAGGGCATATCGGTTGAAGTAGATTCTTCTTTTCTCTCAAAAACCCCTTCCCAAACTGTACAAGCTTCTTCCAAAGCATACGGCTTTCTAGATGTATATGACGATCTCTAGACAGATGGATCTTATATGAATCGTATGATGAAGTACCACATGAGTGGATATATAGGAAAGGAATCCAAATCTGCCGAATCGCTCATGTTATGATCTTCTACATCCTAGGTCTCCGCGTTCCGTCATCTGGCTTATGTTCTTCATGTAGCATTCAGATCGAATGACTCTATGAAATTACGTCGATACTTCTACATATTATGGGTAACGTAGGAGACATCCCTATTTTCCCCCGGGGGTCTTAATTACCACTGCTTAGCTTTCAATTCGCCTCTGACCATCAAATTAAATGTGAATAACCCGTCCTCCTCTCTTTGAAACAAGGGGCGCTTCCGGTTCTGTGTGTGCTTCAAACAATTTTGTCTTCTCCATATTACCATATCTCTAGAGTCAATAATTTTCTATGAGGAACTACTGAACTCAATCACTTGCTGCCGTTACTCAACAGTTTTCTGTTGAGGTCTATCCCGTAGAGGTAGTCAAATTGGATCAGTGATCGATTTCTAGGTTTCGTCGTAAACCTAATTGGTTACTTCCAATTACGTAAATCAATAGTTCAAACCGCACTCAAAGGTAGGGCATTTCCCATTGATATAGGAACTTTTGTACCAGAAACAATAGTATCTCCAATTATAGCCCCTCTGGGATGTAAAATATATCTCTTCTCACCATCCCCATAGTGTATGAGACAAATGTATGCATTTCGATTAGGGTCGTATTCTATGGTTACGATTCTACCAGATATGTCTTTTTGATTCCGTCGAAAATCGATTTTACGGTATAGGCGCTTATGACCTCCCCCTCTATGCCTTGCGGTAATGATTCCTCTGGAATTACGACCTTTACCACAACGGTGCCGTCCATGGATCAAATTATTTCGTGGATTGGATTTCACTTGCCTGTCTACGGTTCCCTTGCGTGTGCTCGGGATAGGTGTTTTGTATAAATGTTTCGCCGTATTATTAAGTATTCTCCTTTAGTTTTTTTCTCTATCTAGAAGTGGAATAGAATAACCCGGTTGAAGGGTAATGATCATACGTCTGTAATGCATTGTATGTCCCAGAATAGGGCCCATTCTTCTACCCTTTCGGGGTAGTCGATGGCTATTCACGGCTACTACCTTAACACCAAAGAAGAGTTCGACCCAATGCTTTATTTCTGTCTTAGTGAATCCCGATTCGACATTAAAAGTATATTGATTCTTTCCCAATAAACGAAGACTTTTTTCTGTAAATACTGCGTATTTGATTCCATCCATAAATCGACTTTCCCTCCTATGCTCTGAGTTCCAGTATCGATAAGAATTCGAGTTCTTATTGTTCTTATGTTATGGTATGAATATACCATACCAATTCGTTATGTATGGATGATGGATGAGATTCCATGGATATAGAGCCAGTTCCAATAGACTTATGGAACGTTCCCGTTCGCGTGCATCCAGCAGGAATTGAACCCGCAAATTTACCAATTATGAGTTGGGCGCTTTAACCATTCAGCCATGGATGCTTAACAGGGATCATCGTACATCGTAAATAACCAATTTTCATATAGAAAGACATATCATAGAAAAATGAAATCGAAAATATTCGGAGATGGCAAATATTCGGAGATGACTATGAAAACACCTCTCTGGATCCTCGAATTGAAAGAGAGATTGAGAGGGATCAAGAATCCTAATTCTCGCTATTTGGAATGGATCCAATTCTATTGAGTCTGACTCATAGTGATCATTTCTCTTTAGCAAAGAATGACCTTGGTTATCAAAGGATTGAACAACCGGGATCCATTTACTTATGATACCTAGTTGACATTGATAACAAGGATCTAATGAATTCTGAGTTTAATAGATCCTCTTTAGCAGAAAGACGTATATTCCTTGCTCATTATCAGACAATCACTTATTCCCAAACCTCGTATGGGGCTAATCGTTTTCATTTACCATCTCATGGAAAATCCTTTTCGTTCCGCTTAGCCCTATCGGGTATTTTAGTGATAGGTTCTATAGGAACTGGACGATCCTATTTGGTCAAATACCTAACGAAAAATTCCTATTTTCCTTTCATTAAGGTACGAGGGCTTCTTATTCCACAAGAACGAAAGCACCTTTTCATTCTTTCATATACTAGGGGTTTTTACTTGGAAAAGACAATGTTCCATACTAAAGGATTCGGGTCCATAACCACGAGTTCCAGTGCACTAGATCTTGTAGCACTTAGCAACGAGGCCCTATCCATTAGTATGGAACATAGTAATAACCCCATAGAATCTATCTATATAAAGAGGCAATCGTGTCAGGAAGCGGGTTTTTCTTTGACCAAACGGTACTTCGAACTTGGAACGAGCATGAAGAGATTAACGAGACTTCTTTCTCTTTTGAGTTTTTCTGGCGGACCGGTCGCGCAAGATCTTTGGTCTTCCCCCGAAACCGATGAAAAAAAGTGGGTCGCTTCTTATGGACTCGCTCAGAATGATTCTTCTCTATCTATACATGGCCTATTAGAAGTAGAAGGTGCTCTGGTGCAATCCTTACCGACAGAAAAAGATTGCAGTCAGGTTGATAATAATCGAGTGCCATTACTTCGTCGGTCCGAACCAAGGAATCCGTTAGAAATGTTTTGAAATGGATATTGTTCTCTCTTTGATCAGGGATTGCTATATGAAAAGAAGTGGAGTTTGAAAAAGGGAACGGAATGGTCAAACCGGAACTGCTAGAGGAACGAATTTTCAATAGCATAACTTGGGCTCCTAGAATATGGCGCCCTTGGGACAATCTATTTGATTGCAGGGACAGGTACGCTGAATATGACTGGGGATTTTCCTATGGGTATTGGAGCGGGTCCAAGCAGATTAAAGAGGATGAGTTGTCAGAGACTGCTATTTATTCTAATTATTTCTGGTATATTTAGCATAAAAAGGAGGAGGTGCAAGAGACTGATTCGGACTTCTTGCAGAGTGGAACAATGCAGTACCAGACACGAGATATATCTTTCAAAGAAGAAGGCTTTTTTCGAATAAGCCAATTGATTTGGGACCCTTCGGATCCATTCTTTTTCCTATTCAAAGATCAGGCCTTTGTCTCTGTGTTTTCACGTCGAGAATTCTTTGCAGATGAAGATGAAGAGATGGCAAAGCGGCTTAGTACCAGTACCTGGAGAAAAAAGCCTCCTAAACATATGGCTAGCAACTGGTTCACCAGGAGTACGCAAGAAAGACAAAAGCACTATGAATTATTGATTTAGGAATGGGAACTAGAACCCTGGGTTCTTCCTTATATAATTAATGGTCTTTTCATTCTAATACTCTATCCGAGAGTTCTCAGTATTTAGCAAAGCCGTTCCTATCTAACGGAAGGCTCCTGGATCAAATGACAAAGACATTGTTTGTGGAGAAAGAGGTGGCTTTTCCCGGATGAAATGAAACATTTGATTTGTGTAACAGGAGAAAGATTTCCCACTCCTTAGCCGTAAAGATATGTGGCCATGAAAAAGGGAGGGGATTCAGTGGAACAGGATTGGCCGGGCGGTAGAGTCGTGGAAACACTTGTTGATTCCTATTTTGGACCCTAGCTCCATGAAACAATATGCTACTGCGGAAACATGGAAGAATTGCAATCTTAGATCAAAACACTATGTATGGATGATATGAACTGCCTAAATAAGAATTCTTGAGCGTCGAACAACCTGAGTACTAACTACATCAAACAATTTGCATTAATGAAACTGCGTAAATCCACCGGATAATCAAAAATACGCATGTCTGATGAAATGGTTGTTGCTATCTGCTTCCATAACGAATCCTTGGTTTAACTGAATAAGTAAAGAAAATTGGCCCTTTCTCTTCGTCTCAGATCGATGGATCTTCTCAATTGGAAGATCTCCCATATGGATAATACACATTCCAGTTGACCGAGCCTAATGCTAATTGTTTTGTTCCGAAGCAAAGATATCCACGGAGGCCGGTTCGTTCGTCCTATTCTGATATTCAGGTTCGGATAGGCCCTGAAAGGAGAAGAAAGACTGAAATGCCAACGGACCTCTGTCTATTCTCTAATTCACCCGATCCGATAGTACCCGTTTTTGGAACGTCCAGTGCCAAAGTCACTGAATGGGTAAGTCACCAATCCAATCCCTTTGACAAATCGGGTGTCATATTAGATATCATATTCTATATATATAG